TTTCTCCAAATCCAAAAATTCCTCTTATTTTATGTACAGGTTGTCAATTCAGCATTGGGTAAAAAAAGGACAGGGGTGCCCCCTTTCCAGTAAATGGTTCAAACCCTTTATATCGATATGAGTGTTCTATATCGGAATCGGATAAATTGCAACTATTTATTTTGAAAGCATCACTATACTAAACTAATATAGTGGTAGAAAGAATACCAATGTTGCGCCTGGACTTCAAACAATTGAGTTTTAACCATCTTAAGGATCCCACATTATTGGTTGATAGAGAATCAAAGTCGATTTCCCAATGAGTCACGAAATGCTATGGTTCGTACATATGATTTACGAATTAATTCAGAAGTAATTCGCCAGATAGTACACCTTTATTTTCAAGTTCTAAAGAAAAAAAAAAAAGTGCAGCTGGTTGAATCCAGCCTTGTATTGAAATAAACAACTCGCACACACTCCCTTTCCAAAAAAGATCAATACGCCAAGTACTAGACTGAGATTTATTGGATTTGTTGCTAAAATATCGGTATTAAATCCGAAACTCCCGGCGGATGACCAGTGACCCAAGGAAACGAAAGAATCGGTTACATTTTTCATATGATCTCCTCTTATAGATAGTACTACTTGACCAGAGCTTATAGTACTTTGCCCCCCATTTTTTTTTGTTTATTTGATTTTTTTATTGACTTATTTCGATTTCATTTATCAGTATTCAATATAGAATATAGGAATTCTGGAAATTCCTATTTCTTTCTTATTTCAATTCAAGTTCCCAACCCAATAAGAAAATACTGAATTTGCTTAGTATTAGGTCCCAGGCCTTATGTCCATTGCGAAATGCCTCATTTGTAGCAGCACTTCCTAAAAACAAAAAAAGGAGTTTCCTTTGGACTAAGAAGGGGAGAAGGCGAGTGAATCCGCTAATTGAATTCCTCATCCTCAAATAAGTCCTTCCCGGAGTATTGTCTCAACGAATAATTGAAAGGTATGAATTGTAGGAGTTCAATTTTGATAAAATTCGAAAAAGCAAGCGACAAGACCCAAGACTGAGATAAAAAAAAAAGAAAATAATTTCCCATTTCTATTTCGAGGATGAAACTAAACAAAAGGATTTGCAAATAAAAGTGCTAATGCCACGACCAGTCCATAAATTGTTAAAGCTTCCATAAAAGCCAGGCTGAGCAATAAAGTACCTCGTATTTTACCCTCTGCTTCGGGTTGTCTCGCGATACCTTCGACGGCTTGTCCCGCAGCAGTACCTTGACCAACTCCAGGTCCAATAGAAGCCAGCCCTACGGCCAATCCAGCAGCAATAACGGAAGCGGCAGCAATCAGTGGATTCATGGTAAGTTCCTTGCAAAAAAGAAAGAAATGGTTAATGATACAATAAACCATTGAATTATGACTTATTCTTCCTTCCACTCCTAAAGTAAGATCGAGCCGGTCGAAATAACTAAGACCTATGAGTGAAAATTCAAGTAATGAGAATATGGAATCGTCAGAACAACTTGGATATCTCATTTTTCATTCCTATCCGTGGAGTTTTTTTATCAATTCATAGGGTTCTGGGTCTTCCATTTCTTTATTCCGAAAGCCCTCTTTCATTTCTTCATCCTTTCTCTTTGATTCGATATGCCTGCTTTCGTCTGTTTATTCATTCGGCCCAAACGAAAAAGAGGGACTTTCTATTCTATTGGAATCCCCATCGAAATTCATGGTATGGTGTGGGGAAGGACAAAAGAGATATAGGTCGTTCATATAGATAACTAGTCACTATCTACTATCCCATATACACGTGTTTCTTCCATAACGTAAACCAAAGATTTCGATCTTCTATTCCACGGGCCACGAGATTTTATCCTTTTTCTAAAGATAGATAAGAGTTGGTTTATAGCCATTCCATATACTTAGTTCGACCCCCTAACCTATTTTTATGAAGTTCATATTCGTTTACTTTTCTTTATCATTATCCCGCATGACTACAAAGAGAAAAGAGACAAATTCATTTGTATGAATCATTCCCTAGAATAGAAAGATTTGATATCTAATTGCACGCAATTCATTTGAATTTTGACCAATCGTTGAAACTCAAAGGAAGTGGGACTGTAAAACCGCGTTTTTTGTTTAATAGAATAGCATGCCGGGACTAGATAAGATAAGATAAGACTTCTTAATACAAAATACAAATAATAAATCGTCATAGTGTGATTGACTGAACAAATCAAAATAGAATATTCATTGGAAGGGATATGACAGAAATCGGTCAAAAAAAAGGGAATCCTAGGAAAAAACTCTTTGAGATCCCTTTCCCTTTTTTACTATTTTTACTATATCAATAATAATAAATAATCTTTTTGCCTTTTTTGACTACTATTCTAGATCGTATATACTCTATTCTATTTGTATATATTATCCGTACATTGCATTGCGATAACGTAAAAAAAAAAAAAGCAAAGCTAGTCAATGATGACCCTCCATGGATTCTCCTATATAAGCCGCGGCTAAAGTTGCAAAAATAAGAGCTTGAATACCACTTGTAAATAATCCAAGGAACATGACAGGTATAGGAACCACTGAAGGTACTAAAGAAACAAGAACAACAACTACCAATTCATCGGCCAATATATTCCCAAAAAGTCGAAAACTCAGCGATAAGGGTTTTGTGAAATCTTCTAGGATGTTAATAGGTAAAAGGATTGGAGTGGGTTGAATGTATTTAGCAAAATAACCCAATCCCTTTTTTGTAAGACCCGCATAGAAGTATGCCACTGACGTAGGTAAAGCTAAAGCAACCGTAGTATTTATATCATTGGTGGGCGCGGCTAACTCCCCATGAGGTAATTGTATGATTTTCCAAGGTAAAAGAGCCCCCGACCAGTTAGAAACAAAAATAAATAAGAACATAGTTCCAATAAAGGGAACCCAAGGACCATATTCTTCTCCAATTTGGGTTTTACTCAAGTCTCGAACGAATTCAAGGACATATTCGAAGAAATTCTGACCGTCGGTAGGAATGGTTTGCGGATTTCGAACGGCTATAGTGGCGGAACTTAGTAAGATAGCCATTACGAACCAAGAAGTGATAAGTACTTGGGCATGTACTTGGAAACCCCCTATTTGCCAATAAAAATGCTGGCCTACTTCGACACCGGATATATCATATAGCCCTTTTAGTGTGTTGACGGAAGATGGTATAAGATTCATATTGACCTCTTACAGAAATAGAACTTAAAAAGCCATTATTTTGATTCAACCATCTCTTTCTCGACTCACCCACTTATATATTTCGGATACCCAGTAATTACAGACTATTCCCGGCGCTTTTTTTCTCTTTTGTTATATTCAGAAATTGTAACCAATTCGATAAATCCATGGAGTTCCTGAAGTAATTGACTTATCTTATTATTAATCAACAATTTCTTATATAGCTAGAACGGCCCTCACAAATTGCAGATATGAGTTTTTTAAGAATGAATCGGATTGACGCCCTAGCGTCATCATTGGCGGGAATCGAAAGATCTGCGAGATCCGGGTCACAATTTGTATCGATTAAACAAATTGTTGGAATTCCCAAAGTGATACATTCTCGAAGAGCGGTATATTCTTCGTGCTGATCAAGGATAATTACAATATCAGGCACCCCCGTCATATATTTGATGCCACCCAGATATCTTTGCAAGTGAGATAATTGTCTCTTCAACATTGCTGCATCTCTTTTAGGAAGACGGTTGAATCTTCCCCTCTTTTGTTCCGCTCTCAGGTCCCTGAACTTTTGAAGTCTCGTTTTCGTAGTGGACCAATTCGTTGACATACCACCGAGCCATTTTTTATTAACATAATGACATCGCGCCCTTATTGCAGCCGATGCTACTAAATCAGTTGCTATGATTTTGGTACCAACTAGTAAGAATTGTTTTCTCCTACTTGATGCATCAAAAAGTAAATCACAAGCTTCTGATAAAAAACGAGCAGTTCTCGTAAGATTGGTAATATGCCTACCCTTACGTTTTGTCAATATGTAAGGTGCCATTCTAGGATTCCATTTCTTAGTACCATGACCAAAATGCACTCCTGCTTTGATCATCTCTTCTAATTGGATGTTCCAATATCTTCTTGTCATTTTTCCCCACACTTTCTCTTTTTGTTTAAGAGATGAGGTACCCTGAAATAAAAAATTGTTCCGAAGGAACCTTCTACCGGAGATTTAACATGGATACACGGTCCGAGCGATGACTTCCTTTCTATTCCTTAGTTCTTTTTTATAAGAAGAGTAGGTAGTGAAAGTGAAATGAAAAGGATGAATCCCTTCTTAGGAATCAATAAATTCTGTCAATTATTGTTCTGATATATCTATCTCATGAAAATTCTTTGGAATTGGAATACAAGAAGAAAAAAAATCTTTGTGGTAGAACAAAATATCTCTCATACCCCCTTCGAATAGATTCTTAGTTTTCGTTTCCAACGAAATGTCGCCGTGTTGGCTGGAAGGGTGCACTAATCCTTTGAATCCGGTACCAACCGGTATCATACCCCCCAGAACAACATTTTCTTTCAGACCCTTCAACCAATCGATACGACCTCGTAGAGCCGCCTTTGCTAAAACTCGAGCAGTTTCTTGAAAACTCGCTTCGGATATGAAACTTTGAGTATTCAGAGACGCCCTCGTTATTCCCAAAAAGACGGCTCGATAACAGGCCGCTTCTTCCAACGCACGCCCTGTTCGTTCCGCACGCAACAACCCAATTAGCTCGCCAGGTGAAAAAACATTAGACATTCCCTCTTCTGAAACCAACACTTTTGATGTTATTTGACGTACAATAATTTCTATATGCCTATTATGGATCTGCACTCCCTGGGATCGATAAACCCTTTGAATCTTATTAACCAAAGAAATCCGACTTTGCGATATGGTTAGCTCAGCGCCAATCAAGAATCCCCAAGGAATCCCAAGAATTCTTGTTATAGATTCGTTCCAACCCTCAACCCTCTTTTCTAAGTTCATTGATATTGAATCAACCGAACGCGCTTCTAAGACTTGTTCTACTTTTGGAAGACCCTGCGTTATATCACTAGATCTTGATTTTTCATATAGAAATGTAAGTAAAGGATCTCCTCCGTACATTATTTCTCCATAATGACCATGAACGGTTGCTCCCGGAATAGCCAAATAGGGCTTAGCAGATCTTATTACTAAAAAGTCAACATGAATAATCAGAACCTGGCCAGATTTTAGAGGCGTCCCATATTGAGATATAGATAGATTTTCACAAAAAAACTGTCCAAGGCTAATTATTGTTGATCTTTCGTCACAATAATCGTGATGGAGACAATACCAATTCGAATTGAATGGATTCCAAATCCTGTTACTGCATGGATCAGGATTATAAATTCTCCCATTTTCATCCATTAAAAAATATTGAAGTATTTGAAAATCCGCTTTTAGATTGTCAAGTAGCAAATATTTATTTATCAAGATCTGATTATGAGTTATTAAATAGTAAAATGAATAAAAATTCGCAATTTTAGGGACAACCCCTAAGGGACCAAATGAATTCCTAATTGGAAGTACGAAATCCCCTTTATTTGTATTTGATTTTTTTGTTAGATTCTTATATTTGAAATCGTCGAATGGGCCTATTCGAAAACAATTAGATGATGACAAAATTATCAAAGATTTACATTCCTTATTTCGATTCAACAACGTACGAATAGTTCCTTGCTGTTGGGTAAGCAATTGTTGAATCCTTGCCTTGGAATAAAAAGGATTGGTGCGATCTGCTCCATTAACCAGGATCAACTCGGACTCTGCCGGAGCATTCCTTTTTCTGGTATACGAAATAGGGGATTTCACTAAGTCCATTCTGATGAAATCTTGAATCAGATCATTTACCCTTATTTCAACAAAGGAAGCATGAATCTCCTCCATAGAAGAACCCTTTTTTTCTTGGCACCAATTCAATACTAAACAAGTTCGAACTAATTGAATATTTGTATGAGAAATTCCTCGAATTGGTTTGCCATTTCCACAAAGGATATAATTGACAACTCGAAGTTGCACATTATCCCTTTCCTGCAACGGATCCTGAGGGAAAAGCGTTGCGAAATTTATCCCATCCGCGATTTCATACCTAACTACGGGTCGAACTAAAACAAAATACCTTTTCTTAGCAGGGGCAATCCGTTCGACATAGCTCCAATTTTTCACTTTTTTTGATTCCTTTGAATTTTTTTTTTCCCTTCCGGGTGGTATTAAGATACCGCTCTGCCAGGAGATCTTATCTGTCTCTCCGGGAAAATAAATATCTCCAGAAAATATTTTCAGTTCAATCTTTTTTGTTTTTTTCTCTACTTGGACCAATCCGCCTACTCGGCTTCTTGTTTTGAAAGTGATTTCTGTATCTACCCCAATAATACTATTATTTCGTACCATTACGGAAGACGATCCGGGTAAAATATGCACTTCCTCGGGAATGCAAAAAATTTGATCTATTTTCGTTTGGTATTTTGGCATTCTTCGATACTCAATCAAATCTTCTTTCTTTACGCTCGAACGCGCCTCGATAGTCCCATATTTAGTAATTCCCGAACTCTTTCTTCTGTATCGGGGATCGTCGAAATAAGCAAGAATACTATTTCTATGGAAAATCCCATTTATAGGTATTTCAATCGAGAGACCCGAGGGGGTTATTAGTTCTTTTTCTTGTCCTTGATTATATTGGAATGGAATGATGAATCGATTTCTTCTCCTCTTTGACAAGAAAAAGAAATCAGAATTCCCGTGGAGAATGGCAGTATATGTGAGATTACAAGGACCGTTGGGTATGATTCGACCAGGTCCTAAATAATCAAGAATCCTCTCCCCGTGTTTACCAAAGGGCTCTGAACTCAAAAATGTGTTATATCTTGCTTGATCATTAGGAACTAATAGATTAGAATTAGAAATGGATTTTCCTTCAGCAGAAAGAGAATGAACATTCATTTGATCCTGATCCTTGTGGAGTGAAACAGAGAGCATACTGGATCTGTACGGAACCCCCGAGACTATCCATAAATGACTTGTTTTTGGTAAGAGATGAACATTACCATATGTATAGTCGGGTGCATGGTACACCGCGGTACTCCAATGCATTTCTCCCTCTGAGTCAGAATAAATATGTTTTCGAACCCTATCTTTCAAATTCAAGGTGGATGTTCCCGCGCGAATCTCCGCAATCACTTGTTCTGATTCTACATATTGATCATTTTGAACTAAAAGAAAACTTTTTGGTGGAATAGTCACATTATGTAGAATATCTTGATCCTCAATAGTTACATATAGGGCTATATAACATAGAAAAGCAGGATGACCATGACATGTACGTGTAGGATGAAGCAAATCCTGATTGAATTTGATTTTTCCATTAGAAGGGGCTCGTACGTATTCTGCAGTACCGCCTGTAAATACTCCACCAGTATGAAAAGTTCTTAATGTTAGTTGAGTCCCCGGTTCCCCGATAGATTGACCCGCAATAATACCTACCGCTTCTCCCAACTCGACCAAGTCGCCATGAGTGGGACTCCGACCATAACATAATCGACAGATCCAAGATGTACTCTTGCAAGTAAAGGGGGTTCGAATAGATATTGGCTGCGCTCCACAGGCTATGAATCGATTCACAAGTCCCCTACCAATATCTTGATTTCGGATGGCAATGCATCGGGAGCCTATATATACATCGTCTGCTAATACACGACCAATTAATGTTTGGATAAAAAATCTTTCTCTTATCATCCCATTTCGGGGACTTAGAGAAATACCTCGGAGAGTGCCACAATCTGTTCTACGCACAACAATGTGTTGAACTACTTCAACAAGACGGCGCGTGAGGTATCCAGCATCCGCTGTTCGTACAGCGGTATCCACAACCCCTTTCCGGGCTCCATAGCAGGAAATTATATATTCTGTTAAAGAGAGTCCTTCGCGTAAATTGCTTTGAATGGGTAAATCAATCATTTGTCCTTGGGGATCTGACATTAACCCTCTCATACCTACTAATTGGTGTACTTGAGATGCATTTCCTCTAGCTCCCGAAAAAGACATTATATGGACTGGATTAGAAGGATCGGTCATCCTAAAATTCAGATTCATTTCTTGGCGCAAGTATTCACTCGTAGAATACCATATCTCAATGGATTGACGTAATTTTTCTACCGCGTGTACACTCCCATACTGATGGTGTTTTTCCAAAAGAAAACTTTGTTGTTCAGCATCTTGGACTAGCCATCCCTTTGAGGGTATTGTTAAAAGATCATCAATGCCTAATGAAATGGAGGTAGCAGTGGCCTGCTGGAAACCCAGAGTCTTTACTTGATCCAAGATATGTGATGTATATGCCATTCCAAAGTGATCTATTAATCTGCTAATAAGTCGTTTCATGGCAGTTCCATCCATTTTTTGATTGTGAAAGACCAGATCGGCCCGTTCTGCCATAAGTACCTCCCTATTCCAATGAGTAAGATTGCACAATAAGTTTGAGTCAGTGATTCAAAGACTTCCTTTCCTCGATCGCGATTCGCGTAGAAATTCAGGAATTATGATACTAGTTGATTGATAGAGAGAGACCCGAATCGAATTTCCACGGGCATGGATATCATATAATTGTACCCTATGAGCAAGCCCGGTAAAACCCTTGTAAAGCTTCTTCTATTTCTCGATAAAAAGAAATATGACCAAGAGTGGTTCGAATATCTATACAAAGCATTTCTTTTTTGACATTTCTTACTATCAGATAGTGCCCATAAATCTCATCATAGGTACCCAAAGATTCAAATTGAACTTCGATAGGAACTTCTCTTGATGCAATGACGCGTTGATCTAGTCGCCACCGGAGCCACAAGGGACTATCTAAATTGATTCGTTTCTGCCGATAAGCCCCAAGTGCGTCATAGGAACTACAAAAATAGGGTTCTTTTGTATACTTATAGCTATTTTCGTCAATTTTTTCATTTTGATAGTTTCTCCGATTACATGGATTATACCTATTTGCACAAATACCTCGAGGATTCCCAATTGTTAATAGATACAGGCCCATAAGCATATCTTGGGTTGGTACGGAAATGGGATCTCCAATAGCCGGAGACAGGAGATTCATATGAGAAAACATAAGTAAACGAGCCTCCGCTTGAGCTTCTAAAGATAAAGGTAGATGAACAGCCATTTGATCCCCATCAAAGTCTGCATTAAACCCCTTACAAACTAATGGATGTAAAAAAATAGCACGCCCTTCCACTAAAATGGGTTCGAATGCCTGTATGCCTAATCTATGCAAAGTAGGTGCTCTATTTAGCAATACAGGATGTCCCTGCATAACTTCTTGAAGTATTTCCCAGACAATTGGTTCTTTTTCCAGAATTTTACTTTTTGCAACGTCTATGTTGGAAGCAACGCGTTGTCTGATTAGACCACGAATTACAAATGTCTGGAAAAGCTCTATTGCTATTTCGCGAGGCAATCCACATCTATGTAATGAAAGTGAAGGGCCCACGACAATGACAGAACGCCCCGAATAATCCACCCGTTTACCAAGCAGAGTCTGTCGAAATCTTCCCTCTTTGCCCTTAATTAGCTCTGAAAAAGACTTGTAAACTTTATTATGACTGTCCCTGATTGGTTGTCCGCGGAGCCCATTATCAAGAAGTGTATCCACGGCTTCCTGTACTAATTTTTCCTGACACCTGACTAAGTCCCTCGGCGTAAATCTACTTGGTATTAATAGATCGATAAGAGTATTGTTCCGAAAAAGAACTCTTCTATAAAGTTCATTAATATCCGAATTCATTTGTTTACCCTCCTCTAGCTGAAAGAGTGGTCTCAATTCGGGAGGAAGAACCGGTAATAGACACAAAACCATCCGTTCTGGTTCTACATTTGTTCGAATAAAATGCTTAGCTAATTCCATGCGTCTAACCAAAAAAACCTTTCTTCTTCCAATTTTTCTCTCTTTCCATTCATTACCGGCGGGCCCTTCGCCCCCTAAGTCTTTCCATTCGACCAATGAAGAATCTCTAATAAGTCCCAAATCCAGATCGGCTAATTGTTCTCTGATAGCACCTGCCCCAGTCGAGATTTCTCTATTTCGAAATCTATCGAAACCTTGAGTAGTAAAAAAAGGTGGGATGCTGTATTTCCAAGATTGTATTTCGTATTCGAATGAACCTCGTAATCGTAAGAAAGTGGGTTTTTTAGCAACAGGCCTCGCAAAGGAAAAATTGGGATAGGTTCCTATAGGATTTCCCCCCCTTCAAAATCGGACGTGAGGGTTTCCTCTCATCCGGCTCAAGTAGTTACGCCAAATAACGATAAAGGGGGGCTCTCGCTTTCCCATTTTTTTTTTCTAGAAAACCCCAACAAGATCTACTCCTTACTCAAGTTTCCGGTGAGGACCAACCAACATTTCATTAATACATCCTTCCTTTTTATTTCTATTTTATGAATTCCTGATTCGGCAATTTAGGACATAAATGAAATGGGAAATTATTGAGTAGTCTACTTCCCTTCGAATGAGGAATCCCCTTCTTAAAAGAATACCTCGGAACTCAGAAGGAATTTACTTGTCTATGTATCGTTCTGTTCGATCTTTTAGGTCCCTACTTAACCTCGACGGTTATGTCATGATTTAAAGCCTATATGCGATAGATAGGCTTTCGCAACCATGCCATATTTGTTTACTTGAAGAGAAATTCTTTCTATATGGAATGATTAATTCCACGTAAAGAAGTCTTTTTAACGAGGTACAACTAGCAATTCCTATTTATCTGTTATGGAATCAACCATAGATCAATTCCCCTTATTTTGAGAGTATTGAATACACCCATAATAGGATTCTGAGTTTCATGCTGCTCCTCCCAAGAGACATGTCAGAGCTGGGGCATCCCAATGAGATTGAACGGGATGACAGTTTCTTATTCCGAATCTGTAAAATCAAAATTTCGATCAAATCACACATCGCAGTATACGAGGCCCTCTAATTCTTTAAGCGGTTTATCTAAAAGATTCGCGATATAACTAGGAAGACGTTTCAAATACCACACATGAGTTACTGGGCATGCCAGTTTAATGTATCCCATTTGATATCGTCGTACCCGAGTATGAACAAACTCGACTCCACATTGTTCGCAAAATTTCGGTTCTTCTTTTGTATCTCTGATTACTCGATAATTTCCACAAGCACAAATTCCACTTTTTATAGGCCCAAAAATTCTTTCACAAAACAATCCATCCTTTTCCGGTTTATTGGTTTTGTAATGATAAGTATGGGGTTTTGTCACCTCTCCAACCACCTCTCCATTAGGTAGGATTTTATTAGCCCAGGCAATTATTTGTTGAGGAGAAACTGATCCAATTCGAAGTTGTTGATGTTTATATCGGTCGATCATAGAAAAAAAATTCTGATTCATTCCAATCAAACTTCCTTCCTATTAATCTGGAAGTTCTTCTCAGATACAAGGAAATGGTTCATTTCTAGAGCCAAAGATCGTAGTTCTCGAACTAGCAATCGAAAAGATTCTGGAGCATCCTTCTCTGGCTTAGCTATCCTTCCTCCATTGATCGTAGTATCAAGTACTTCCTGACGAGCTCGAACATGATCAGATTTATAAGTAAGCATCTCTTGTAAGATATGAGCAACACCAAATCCCTCTAGAGCCCAAACTTCCATTTCTCCTACCCGCTGTCCCCCTTGTTTGGCTCTTCCTCTAAGAGCTTGTTGTGTAACAAGCGCGTACTTTCCAGTGGAACGCCCATGGATTTTATCATCAACTTGATGAATTAATTTCAAGATATAGGCCTTTCCTATTAAAACAGGTTGTTCGAAAGGATCCCCCGTTCTTCCATCAAATATTCTGCTTTTTCCCGGATATTCGGGTTCAAATACCCATGGATTTGCTGTTCGCTTACCGGCTTCATATAATTCAGAAAACACGAGTTTTCTCGAAGCCTCTTGCTCATATCTCTCATCAAAGGGCGCTATTCGATAATGCCTGTCTAGCAGATCCCCCGCTAACCCGAGCGAACACTCAAATATCTGCCCTACATTCATTCGTGAAGGTACTCCTAATGGATTGAAGACCATATCAACAGGTGTTCCATCTTGCAGATAGGGCATATCTTGTATAGGCAAAATTTTGGAAATGATACCTTTATTCCCATGCCTTCCTGCTACTTTATCACCTACTTTGATTGCACGTTTCTGTGAAATATATACACGAATCGTTTCTGGATTATAACTGTAACCCCCTTTTTTATGGACCCATCTCACATCAATAACTCGACCTCTGCTACCTATGGGTAATTTTAGACACGTTTCCTTTGTGGTGGATACCGGAATACCAAGTATGGCTCGTAATAATCTAGCTTCCGGGGCAGATGAGGATTCTTTCGCCATCTGCGGCGTTAATTTGCCTACTAAAACATCGCCCGTTTCTACCCAAGAGCCCAGCATCACAATTCCACTTTTATCTAAATTGCGAAGTAAACGGGCCTCTAAGTACGGTATGTCATTAGTGATTCTTTCGGGACCTTGGCTTGTCACATGAATCTGAATTTCATATTTCCGTATATGAAAAGAAGTATAAATATCTGCATATACCAGACGTTCGCTAATGAGTACTGCATCCTCAAAATTGTAGCCCTCCCAGGGCATATAAGCCACTAATATATTTTTTCCTAAAGCGAGTTCGCCGCCAGTTGTAGCAGTACCCTCCGCTAAAATTTGTCCTTTTTTAATGCATTTACCCCGCGGAACCCGGGTTTTTTGATGCATACAAGTATTTTTGTTGGAACGTTGATACCTAAGCAAGGGAATGCTTAGAGTGTCTCCATTACCTGATAAAATGATCTTGTCAGTATTGGCATAAATGACCTTTCCCCCGTGTTCGGCTATAACGGAAACCCCCGAATCTAGAGCCACATGGCCTTCTAACCCAGTTCCAACAATGCACTTCTCGGATCGAGAAAGCGGAACTGCTTGACGTTGCATATTAGAACTCATTAAAGCCCGATTCGCATCATTGTGCTCGACAAAAGGAATGAGGGAGGCTCCAATAGAAAAATATTGGAAGGGAAAAATGCTTCGAAGCTGAATCTCTTCCCATGCAATAGTCAGGAATTCTTGACGGTATCGAGCCGGAACACCCTGCTCTTCCGTAATACCACGATTTACTGCTAAAGAATTTCCTGACGTTACCATATAGTATTCATCCAGACTTGGGGATAAATAAAGCACCCGCCCCTTTTTTGATCTCTCAGAAATTTCATAAAACGGTCTTTCTAAAGATCCCCAATGACCAAGCCTCGCATGAATTGCTAAGGATCCAACGAGTCCAACATTGATTCCTTCAGATGTATCAATTGGGCAAATACGCCCATAGTTACTAGGATGGATGTCTCGTATCCGAAAACTAGCAGTTCGCCCTGTCAACCCCCCAGGACCCAAATAACTGAATTTTCGCCCATGAACTATTTGTGTCAATGGATTTGTTTGATCAAAAACTTGAGATAGGGGGTGTAGGCCAAAAAAGGATTCATAAGTGGTTGTTAATAGAGTTGAAGTTACCAAATAATGAGGAGTTGGTATCCTTTTTTGCTTAATTGCTCCACCTAGAGTTTTTCGAACCGCATATTCTAAACGAACCATAGCCACTCCGAATTGATCCTGTAAAAGATCCCCTACAGAACGAATACGTTTATTTTTCAAGTGATTCATATCGTCAAGCGTACCCATTCCAAATTTCATTCCGATCAAGTGATCCGCAGCTGCCAATACATCCCGTGGTAACAAAAATGTAATGTTCTGAGGTATATCAAGATTCAATCTCCGGTTCATATTTCGTCGCCCAACCCTTCCTAATTCACATCTTTGTTGAAAAAATTTCTTTTGTAATTCCTTACATAAGGACTCAGAAAATACTGGGTCCCCGCCGACACAAGCAAATTGTTGATAAAATTCCAAAATAGCATTTTCTTTTGACCCCATTTTTTTTTTCTCCTTATCATTCGGAAAAGACACGAAAATTTCTGGGTAGCAAACATTTTCTAGAATTTCTCTTAGATTCGAACCCATAGCTGATGATGGGACTAGAATAGATATTTTTTGTTTCCTACTCACGCGCGCCCATATCCGTGCTTTTCTATCAATCTCTAATTCTGATCTTCCTCCCCAATCTGATATTATGGTAGCGGTATAGACCGAAATTCCGGTATAGTCCAATTTTGAACGGTAATAAATACCGGGACTTTGCACTATTTGATTGATCACTATTCTGTATATTCCATTTACTATAGAGGTTCCCAGGGAATTCATGAGAGGAATGTTTCCAATAAATAGGTTTTGTTCTTGCGTATCCTTGCCGGTTTTCCAACTTAAGCCTGCGGGTACATATAATTCCGAACAATATGTGAGTGATCCATGCACAGCATCTATTTCTTTTATTAAAGGCTCTTGCAATTGATATCTTTCCACAAATAATTGAAATTCCATTTCTTGATCTCTATCCTCAATTTTTGGAAACTTATCAAATTCTTCCATCAAACCCTGATTGATGAACCTACAAAATCCCTCAAATTGTATCTGACTAAACCCAGGTACTGTGGACATTCCCTCGTTTGTATCTCGAAGCATCTTTACTTTTGTTTCCTATTTATCAAAAAAATCCCATTCATTGGCTCATTCTTCATCGAACCATATGGATCGATCTAGCAATGATGGACTGGATATTCTGTTTACTGAATCACATAAAATCTTATTTTAAACAACTTCATATATATATGGAATATCTAAAATATGAGCGGAGAAAGAAAGAAAGAGAATTTTCTACTCAAATTTGAATTTGCAAGAGATAGAAATAAATGGAAATGGCTTGAGAAAATAAAACATTCCCGAACAAAAAAAAATTCTGCCACTTAGACTTATATTAGGGAATCTTGTATAGATGAATAGAAAAGTAATAATAGAATAGAAAAAGGGATGCTATTTCTATCTATTATGATATTATGAGCCCGCTGGATACCAAAAAAGTAAATGGACTCAGGATTTTTGATCCCTGCTCTATCTATGAATGCAATAAAGGCAGAAATGATCCGCAGAGAAGAGATAGGGTGTGTTTCTTAGTTGAATTCGTGGAATCCAATTGGAGTGCGCAAGAGGAACTGTATTTAGTAAGAACACGCAGCTATTTAGCTATCCCTATAATCGCCTATCCAAATTCTACTTACTTTGGCAACCGCGCTATATATCCTAATTTCTATTGGATATTCAATAGATTCAATCTTCGAATCCTCGTCGCAAGGATTGACAGTCTTTGAAGAACGGAAGCACGGCCATTCCCTTAATCGCTTTCTAGGAATATCATATATAAATAAGATATCTAATTAGGTATATCTGCGTAATAATTTTTGTTATATGGTTGACATATACACATAATTCTTGTTATTATTGTAAGTGAAAAGGATTCAATTAGTGAAAATAATTGGCACTGATGGGTTGTGTCTCAATTTTATTGTCTTATGACACTAAGGAAAGGCTATTTGAGATAAAAAAAAAAACAAAACTTTCATGAATTCACAGTCTATAGTTAATGGTTCCAATTTTCCTTTCTTTTGAATTTCTGTGACAGAAAAGAAAATTTGGCTTTTCTGTTTTCTCTTTCAATAAAAAACAAAAACAAGAAAAAGGGTTTTGAGATTTATTAGAAAAGGCATAAGGAGAATGGGATTCATCGAATCCAATAAAAAATGTAAAAAATGCCAATCTCCCTATATTTTTCGTTTTGGCGGCATGGCCGAGCGGTAAGGCGGGGGACTGCAAATCCCTTTTCCCCAGTTCAAATCCGGGTGTCGCCTGACCAATAAAAACTCGAAATGCCTTTCTTGATAGCAGACAAATGACCCAATTCTTGCCCAGCAAAAGCAGAGGAAAAGGGCTAGAACTTAGAACTGCCAATACTTATTCAATTTTCAGAATAGGGGCTTTTCTATTTTATAAAAGGCTGTCAATCCTTGCGACGAGGATTCGAAGGAGGATTATGGTATAGAAGAACTAGGCTGTGAGGACTTACATTAATAGTGTAGTCTATACTGACTGAGCCTTGAATTAGATAGTGAAACGGGGAATCAAACAAATTCAGTATAAGAACTTGTTATGGGTAGATTTATTGGATTGCTTCATCAATAACCTTCCTTCGGTTAGAATTCCTTTTTGCCTCTGCGCCATCGATCGAGTTGATTATTATTAGTGATCAATAAGGGGAGAATATCTTCATATTCTATAGAGATAGAGATAGGGGACATAATTCATATGGATATAGTAAGTCTTGCTTGGGCTGCATTAATGGTAGTCTTTACATTTTCCCTTTCACTCGTAGTATGGGGAAGAAGTGGACTCTAGAGTAACGGCTAATTGAGTTGAGTAATCGAACTTTATCAATAGTCTCTTTCATAGATCATTCTCCAAAAGCGTTTTTTCAATTAATAAAAAAAAGGAGATCCTTTTTCCAAATTAGAAATGCAAGATATGAAGAATATCTTTTTAATCAAAGAAATATTTGAAATATTTCAATTCATCCCATGTTCCTATTTTGATGAACTCTAGCCACTAGCTATTAACAGAATCAGATATGGATATTACAATGAGTAAAAACCCGCCCCCTTTTTTATTTGTTTCCCTCTTTATTGCTCAAGCATTTAGACTCTTAGAAATGAGAAATCATATTGAATTTACGCTTTATTGACTCAGTCCATATCATGGTTCACACGTTAGAAATAGTTGGAATCTACTACGATTTTTCTCAATCTGTCTGAACAATTTCCCATAGAATTGCTTGACTCATCTCTTAATGGTCCATTTTGCTTTGTCAGATTGATTGAGAAAAAGGGGATTACTCGCTTTCTTTTTTTTTTCTAGAATTTTATTCGGTATATGCCCAGACCTTCCTCTATTGATTTGATTTCTTCGACAGCTCCCTGGGTCCCTCCCTATTGGAAAAAATAAGAAACCGAGTAATTAAAGCCGCAACGCACGACATATAAGACATAAGAGTCAAAGCGGACATTCGGTTATCTCGGATTGGTTGGAATCACGACAAATCAAATGGATGGATCAAAAAACTCGAATTCTTAGGATATTATGTCAGAATTGGGGGTGACTTTTTATATATACATTAGACATATGTGATTTTTATGTACCTGATTTATATGTACCTGGATGAATATCCATATTATAGATGGATCCATATTCAATAGGAAATGAATCCTATATTATATATATTTCTACAGCCGAATCATCAGTCTCACTTTCTAGAATATAGAATAATAGACATTTAGTATGGTAGAAAGAAATAGATCTATTTCTTTCTACCATACTATCTATCGGATTTCATATACTATAACTGTTGATTCTAGTCCGCTCATTTAAGACTAGAGATTTAAATCTCCTTTCATTTATTCCATCAATTGATAAGGACTAAGAAGCCGGGCTTGATTCAAATTAATCCTTTTGACTGACCGTTTTTACGTAAATGATAAGTAAAAAAGCCGTAGGGATTAGAATGAACAATGCAGTAGCAATAAATGCGAGAATATTTACTTCCATAATTTGATTTTATCATTTTTTTTTTATTTCATAATAACTCGGGATCTAATCCCATAGAGAGTCTAAATCTTTTGTCTCTCACTTCGATAGTATGCAATTCCCCCCGATGGTATTAAATTGGATCAATGTCATGAATAACAATATCTCAGCTATCAAATCAATTTTTCATCAAGAATTGAATAGTATAACATAGGAAGATCTTTGATACATACGCAATAAAAAATGGAATTCCTGATCCAATCAAGAATCCTCTTTGGTTTTGCATTCTTTGTTCCTTTTATTTTCTATACCCCCCCGTCTTCTTTATAGAATCATATAACGACCATATGACCTATCTTACACTTCCGTTGATCACAAACCCAATCAATATTGTAGAAGTGAAATGGAAATAAAGAGGGAATTCCGTTCGAAACTTTGTTTTTTATGACCCAATTTCCTTATAAGACAAAGAGGTTTGATAAGGACGGATCCCAATAGAAAAGATCCAATACTTTGACAAATTGACTGTTTTGTAATTTGTTCTTTCTTCCATAGGACCTTTCAAATAGGAAGAAAAAGGATTATCCATTCCCTCACTAAGCTAAGTCTGGTAGATCCTTGTTTGATCTTTCTTTTAGTAATACCCCCTTTTTCGGTCCTAGAACAGATATATAATATGAAATAATATGAAAAATTCAATATGAATTGAGAGCGCGATAGATTATTTCCAATTAGAAATTGATTTTCTATAAACTTGAAACTCGGAGTTAGGGGGAGTGGGGGTACTTTGAACCTTTCAAGCATTCCGCCGGGTTAACTATGTGAAAGTGGGGTTGATTTTGTATCGTACAAAAACAAAATATGAATCCTAATTGGTGTCTGTGCTCCTGTAAAACATATGTTTATTCTATAAAATGGATCAGGGGCAAGCGAAAAACCCAGACAAGTACGGCATTTCCCGGAATCCTTAATTGAATAGGGTGCTACCAATAATTGTAGCAATCTAAATAGGTCTCTCCCACATCCCATCAATCGGTACGGTACAAATTGAATGACTTGAAATTACCAAAAGGCAAAGGAAAGCAAAAAAGAAATAAGGACCCAGCACCGGGAAGGAGATCCTGCTCCGTGTCCCTCTTCACAGAAAATAGAGAGATGAATTGATGGATTCATCAGATTCTAGGTCGGGACTGACGGGGCTCGAACCCGCAGCTTCCGCCGTGACAGGGCGGTGCTCTGACCGATTGAACTACAATCCCAGATAAATAAGGCGTGGGGCCTACATATTTTGAACGGTTTCATTCAATCAAACAAGTTCAGTTCTATCTAGAATCATCGTATTCTAAGAGAGAAAGGGGTGATATATTACTATCAATCTCCATGCGAATATTGATTTTAGAGGGAACGAAACAGGTTGCTAGTAATCCTATTGGTTGTTTGTCAAATCGCGTCAAATCGATTGATAATAGCGATTTTTTTTTTTACTTCTTTCTAGTTTCAGATGCTTCGGGAGAACAAATCAAATTGGAAATAATCTCATGATGGATCGGCGAATTTTTGGGCCGAGCTGGATTTGAACCAGCGTAGACAAATTGCCAACGAATTTACAGTCCGTCCCCATTAACCACTCGGGCATCGACCCAGGAAGAATCAATTCGATTCTTATTGATAATCCATGAGCAACTTCCTCTCATAGTACCCTACCCCCAGGGGAAATCGAATCCCCACTACTTCCGTGAAAGGGAAATGTCATCCACCTTTTGACCATGGGGGCATACCTGCTCGGATCGCCACCATACTATGCTCATTCATAGTATGAACAGTTTTTTGGAATTGTCAATAGAATCTAATGGTGTGACTAAATCCCACAAAGCTTTCTATCTTTCGCGATTCCTATCTATTTTCCTCTTCACTCACCTTTGATGAACAACCCTTACTTCATTATATTCTAATGAGGTAATGCTCTAATACCCCAGGAACTTATTTGTACCGCTAAAAATAGGAAACACCTCTCTTCAACTTTTACTCATCAATTCACGTATTATTTTATTATAGTAAGATATGCCTCTCTCTATCTCAGACTAAGACAGGAGATAAGGAAAGGATAGAAAATCGAAAATTGATAGATAGTTAAGTGTAGTTCCGGATAAAAGTTCCATGTATTCATCACATGATTCGATGAAACATCAAATAGAATAAAATCTCTTGGATCTATAGTTGAATTCTGTATCAAGTAATTGAATCTCGCTCGGATGGGATTCAATAAAAAAGCAATTAATTAGTCTTATCCATCCCATACTTCCTCAAAAATTCTTGTTTCTGAATGAGACGAGACACTTTGGAGACATATATATGTCCATTTTCTATACTATATAGATATTCTATATATAGGTAGAT